ACACATTGTTGTGCGTAGAACAGATTGTGGCACCACCCAAGGGTTTTCAGTGAGTCCTCTAAATGGGATGATGTCAGAAAAAGTTTTTATTCAAACATTGAATGGGCGTGTACTAGCAGATGATATATATATGGGACCGCGATGCATTGCCATTCGAAATAAAGATATTGGTATTGGACTTATCAATCGATTCGTAACCTTTCGAATACACCCAATATCTATTCGAACTCCTTTTACTTGTAGGAGTATATTTTGGATCTGTCGATTCTGTTATGGACGGAGTCCTACGCATGGCGACCTGGTCGAATTGGGGGAAGCTGTAGGTATTATTGCGGGTCAATCTATTGGAGAACCGGGTACTCAACTAACATTAAGAACTTTTCATACTGGCGGAGTATTCACTGGGGGTACTGCAGAACATGTACGAGCCCCCTCTAATGGAAAAATAAAATTTAATGAGGATTTGGTTCATCCCACACGTACACGTCACGGACATCCTGCTTTTCTGTGTTATATAGACTTGTATCTAACTATTGAAAGTGAAGACATTATACATAATGTAAATATTCCACCTAAGAGTTTTCTTTTAGTCCAAAATGATCAATATGTAGAATCTGAACAAGTGATTGCTGAGATTCGCGCCGGAACATACACTTTCAATTTTAAAGAGAAGGTTCGAAAACATATTTATTCTGATTCAGAGGGCGAAATGCACTGGAGTACCAATGTGTACCATGCATCTGAATTTACATATGGTAATGTTCATCTCTTACCAAAAACAAGCCATTTATGGATATTAGCAGGAGGGTCGTGCAGATCCAGTGTAGTCCCCTTTTCGATTCACAAAGATCAAGATCAACTGAACACTCATTCACTTGCTGTCGAACGGGGATATAGTTCTAACCGCGCGGAAACTAATGAGCAAGTGAAAAAGAACTTTTTTCGTTCGGATATTTGGGGTAAAAAAGAGGGCAATCGTCCTGTTTATTCCAAATTCAATCAAATCATATATACTGGTCATTGCAATATACTATATCCTGCTATTCTATATGAGAATTCGAATTTATTGTCAAAGAGGCGAAGCAATAGATTGATCATTCCATTCCAGTCGATTGAAGAACGAAAGAAAGAAACAATGCTTGATTCAGATTCCCATATCTTGGTTGAAATACCCATAAACGGTATTTTCCGCAGAAAAAGTATTCTTGCTTATTTTGATGATCCTCAATACCGAAAAAACAGCTCGGGAATCACTAAATCTGGGACTACGGAGGTGCATTCAATCGTCAAAAAAGAGGATTTGGTTGATTATCGAGGGGCAAAAGAATTTAAGCCAAGATATCAAATGAAAGTAGATCGATTTTTTTTCATTCCTGAGGAAGTACATATTTTTCCTGGATCTTCTTCCATAATGGTGCGGAATAATAGTCTCATTGGAGGAGATACATTACTCACTTTAAATAAAAGAAGCCGAGTAGGCGGCTTGGTCCGAGTGGAGAGAAAAAAAAATAGGATTGAACTTCAAATCTTTTCTGGAGATATTTATTTTCCTGGAGAGGCAGATCGGATAGTCCGCCACAACAGCATCTTACTACCACCAGGAACGGGAAAAAGAAATTCGAAGGGATCAAAAAAGAAATGGAAAAATTTGATTTATGTCCAAGGTATCATACCGACCAAGACAAAGTTTTTTGTTTTGGTTCGACCTGTAGAAACATATGAAATAGCAGACGGTATAAATTTATCAACACTTTTCCCCCAGGATCCGTTGCAGGAAAGAGATAACATGAAACTTCGAATTGTCAATTATTTCCTTTCTGGAAATGGCAAAGCCTTTTTTGGCGTTCCTGACACAAGTAGTCAATTAGTTCGAACTTGTTTAGTATTGAATTGGAACCACGCCAAAAAAGGGTCTTCTATCAGGGAGGCCCATGTTTCCTTTGTTCAAGTAAGGACAAATGACCTGATTCGAGATTTTATAAGAATCGACTTAGTCAACTCCCCTCTTGTGTATACCGGAAAAAGGAACGATTCATCAAGTTCCTGGTTGATCTATAATACTGGATCAAGTCGCACCCATATCAATCCATTTTATTCCAAGACATGCATTCAACAACCCCTTATCCAAAATCAAGTAACTATTCGTACCTTGTTGAATAGAAATAACGAATATCAATCTTTGATAATTTTGTCATCATCCAATTGTTTTCAAATGGGTCCATTCAAGAGTGTAAAATATCACAATGGAATAAAAGAAGCACTTAAAAGAGATCCCCCCATAGTTTCAGTTAGGAAATTGAAATCGTTGGGTTCCTTAGGAACAGCCCTTCCAATTACGAATTTTGACCGTTTACTAACCCAGAATCCAATTTTGGTAATGAAATATTTTCAACTTGACAATTTTAAACAGACTTTTGACATAATTCAATATTATTTAATGGATGAAAATAGAAGGATTTCGAATCCCGATCTATGCAGTAAAAAATTTTCGAATCCATTTTTTTTGAATTGGTGTTTTATCCATTGTAATTTTTGTGAAGAGAGACCCACAATAATTAGTCTTGGGCAGTTTATTTGTGAAAATGCATGTATAGCGAAAAACAGACCCCACCAAAAGTCGGGCCAAGTTTTAATTGTTCAAGTTGATTCTATAATAATTAGATCAGCTAAACCCTATTTAGCCACGCCAGGAGCAACAGTTCATGGACATTATGGAGAAATCCTTTCTACGGGGGATACTTTGGTTACATTTATATATGAAAAATCAAGATCTGGTGATATAACGCAGGGTCTTCCAAAAGTGGAACAAGTCTTGGAAGTACGTTCGATTGATTCAATATCGATGAACCTAGAAAAGAGAGTTGAGGGTTGGAACGAGCATATAACAAGAATTCTTGGAATTCCTTGGGGATTCTTGATTGGTGTCGAGCTAACTATAGTGCAAAGTCGTATCTCTTTGGTTAATAAGATACAAAAGGTTTATCGCTCCCAGGGTGTACAGATTCATAATAGGCATATAGAAATTATTGTACGTCAAATAACATCAAAAGTTTTAGTTTCAGAAGACGGAATGTCTAATGTTTTTTCACCCGGAGAACTAATTGGATTGTTGCGAGCGGAACGAACGGGGCGTGCTTTGGACGAAGCAATCTGTTACCGAGCTATTTTATTGGGAATAACAAAAGCATCTCTGAATACTCAAAGTTTCATATCCGAAGCGAGTTTTCAAGAAACCGCTCGAGTCTTAGCAAAAGCTGCTCTACGGGGTCGTATAGATTGGTTGAAGGGCCTAAAAGAAAATGTTGTTTTGGGCAGTATGATACCTGTTGGGACCGGATTCAAAGAATTAGTATATCGTTCAAGGCACCAAAACAACAAAAAGAAAAATTTATTTGAGGGGAAAATGAAAAATATTTTGTTCCACCATAGAGATTTATTTCATTCTTAAATTTCAAAGAATTCCCATGATACATCAGAACAATCATTTTTGGGATTTAATGATTTCTAAGAGCGCATTCAACCCTTTTCATTTTTTTTTTAACTAGTCTGTAGTTGATCCGGCCATTTAATTTGATAAAAAGTATAATAAGTAAGCAAAATAATCAGGAATACAAATAGAAAGGAATAAATGCCTTGGATTGTGTATCAACGGCCAATCTCCGGTAGAAGTGAAGGTTCCATCGGAACAATTATTTATTTTATTTCAGGTTACGTCGTCTCTTTTTTGTTTTTTAAAAGAGAAGTAGTGTGGGGAGAAATGACAAAAAGATATTGGAACATCAATTTGGACGAGATGATGGAAGCGGGAGTTCATTTTGGTCATGGTACTAGAAAGTGGAATCCGAGAATGGCACCTTATATCTCTGCAAAGCGTAAAGGTATTCATATTACAAATCTTACGAGAACTGCTCGTTTTTTATCAGAAGCTTGTGATTTAGTTTTTGATGCAGCAAGTAAGCAAAACCAATTTTTAATTGTTGGGACAAAAAAAAAAGCAGCTGATTTGGTAGCCCGAGCTGCAATAAGGGCTCGATGTCATTATGTTAATAAAAAATGGCTAGGTGGTATGTTAACGAATTGGTCCACGACAGAAACACGACTTCATAAGTTCCGGGATTTAAGAATGGAACAAAAAATGGGGGGGATCAATCGTCTTCCGAAAAGAGATGCAGCTATGTTGAAGAGACAATTATCGCACTTGCAAACATATCTGGGTGGAATTAAATATATGACAGGTTTACCCGATATTGTAATCATCATTGATCAGCAAGAAGAAGATACGGCTCTTCGAGAGTGTATCACTTTAGGAATTCCAACGATTTGTTTAATTGATACAAATTGTGACCCCGATCTTGCAGATATTTCGATTCCAGCGAATGATGACGCTATAGCTTCGATCCGATTAATTCTTAACAAACTAGTATTTGCTATTTGTGAGGGTCGTTCGAGATATATAAGAAAGCCTTGATTAATAATAAGAGAAAATTTCTTTTGGACCTTTATAGATTTTTAGAATTGCTTGTAGGGGTTTGAAATAAAAAAATAAAAATCAATGGGGATATTATATGATTTGTTGATATACAAAATATAAAATTTTTAAAAGCGATGATTGAATCAAAATAATTTCTTTTCAAGTTCTATTTCTGTCAGAGGGCAATATGAACGTTCTATCATGTTCCAGCAACATATTCTATGCTCTATCCGGTGTGGAAGTAGGCCAACATTTGTATTGGCAAATTGGGGGTTTCCAAGTGCATGCCCAGGTACTTATCACTTCTTGGGTTGTAATTGGTATCTTATTAGGTTCAACCGCTATCGCTATTCGGAATCCACAAACTATTCCAACTAGCAGTCAGAATTTTTTCGAATACATTCTTGAATTCATTCGAGACGTGAGTAAAACTCAGATTGGAGAAGAATACGGTCCTTGGGTTCCCTTTATTGGAACTCTGTTTCTATTTATTTTTGTTTCTAATTGGTCAGGGGCTCTTTTACCTTGGAAACTGATACAGTTACCTGAAGGGGAGTTAGCGGCGCCTACGAATGATATAAATACTACTGTTGCTTTAGCTTTACTCACGTCACTAGCCTATTTTTATGCAGGTCTTAGCAAAAAGGGCTTGGGTTATTTTGGTAAATATATTCAACCAACTCCAATTCTTTTACCTATTAATATCTTAGAAGATTTCACAAAACCTTTATCACTTAGTTTTCGACTTTTCGGGAATATATTAGCTGATGAATTAGTAGTTGTTGTTCTTGTTTCTTTAGTACCTTCAGTGATTCCTATACCTGTCATGTTCCTTGGATTATTTACAAGCGGTATTCAAGCTCTGATTTTTGCCACTTTAGCTGCAGCTTATATAGGAGAATCGATGGAGGGCCATCATTGATATGTTTTTGATTTCGAAATAAGCTTTTTAGCTTAGATAAAAGCAAAGTAATACTAATATTAGGTATTAGGATATTGTTTTCAAAAAATTGGAAGTGCATGAACTTAAATCAATCAATTACTAAGATTAATTGTTCTGCAATGATTCCATCTAATGAATTCGTCTATTTTTCTAGAATAATGAAATGATAAAAAAAGGAATAAACGAGGAAAAAATGCGATTCCTAAAAAAGAAGTTGGTAGGGGAGCGAGGGTTGGCCTAGGTATCTCTAATCTAATGATTATAAGTCAACTTTTTGCGAAGACAGATTCTAGAATCTGATTGACTCTAAGATAGGAATAGGGAATAGTAGGTTTACATTATCCAAAACGGACTTGTATATGTGATAATGGATTAGGTATATATGACCTAAGGATAGATCTAATTTGATTTATTGCTATGAATTTAGACGGGGATTTACTCGCTAGAAGTACTTCTGTTTCGTCTGGGACTGTGAAGTGAATAAGAAACGAAATCATCGGGATAAAGCAACGGACGAAGTCAAGTTGTGGAACTTCACATCAGAGTTCTGAGTTACTTCGCCTGGATCAATTTTAGTGATGAAAAAATGGAGTTCTAATTCATTGGTTGCTTGTATCATTAACCATTTCTTTATTTTGGTGCGAGGAACTTCTAATGAATCCACTGATTTCTGCTGCTTCCGTTATTGCTGCTGGATTAGCCGTCGGACTTGCTTCTATTGGACCCGGAGTTGGTCAGGGTACTGCTGCGGGCCAAGCTGTAGAAGGTATTGCGAGACAACCCGAGGCGGAGGGAAAAATAAGAGGTACTTTATTGCTTAGTCTGGCTTTCATGGAAGCTTTAACAATTTATGGACTAGTTGTAGCATTAGCGCTTTTATTTGCAAATCCCTTTGTTTAATCGAATTCTAGAAATCTAACTAAAAAATACATATTTTTTATTCCCCTACCCTTCCCACCCAAAATTTCACTCTTACAATTCCTTATTAGTTAAGATAATGCCCAATTTCCAGCAAGGACAGACTTTGGGTGGGGGTGTTTGCATATCATCTTACTTTTTCCTTCCCCTTCTGTGCTTAGTCCAATAGAACTGAAATGTTTCAACAAACACGGGTTATTTTCCAAGTAACATAAGTACGAGTATCTAATTATCATTCGTAGGCAAAATTGAAAAAGTAAAATCTAGTTCTCTATAGAATAGATTTTTTACACTGTTTAGAAAGAAAATACAGGGGGGGCGAAGTGATCCAAAAAGAACTCTGTTTGCCTTTTTTATTCTAGGGAGATCATATGAAAAACGTAACCGATTCTGTTGTTTATTTGGGTTACTGGTCATCCGCCGGGAGTTTCGGGTTTAATACCGATATTTTAGCAACAAATCCAATAAATCTAAGTGTAGTGCTTGGTGTATTGATCTTTTTTGGAAAGGGAGTGTGTGCGAGTTGTTTTTTTTTTCAAAAAAGGGGCTGGATCCAACCAGCTGCACCTTTTTTTTGTTATAACTAGAAAAAAGTGCAAAATCCCGCGAATTACTTCTGAATAACTTAAGAAATCATAGGGAAGAACCATAGCATTTCGTGAGTTTTTGGTAAATCCATTTTGATTCTCTCTCAACCAAAAAGTGGGTCCAATAGCATGGTTAAAGCGAAAACGTTTGAAATCCGGCGCAGCATGGTACTCTTTCTACCACTACGTTAATACAAGGGTGGTTTTTACGATATTGGAATTTTTTCGATATATAACACTCATGTCGATAAACCAATTTGAACCATTTATTGGAAAACTGGGTATTTCACCCACTTTTTATCTAATGCTGACGTGATGGGATGACCTATGTATAAAATAAGGTAAGAAGATTTTTTGAATTTGAAAAAAAAAAAAGAAACAACTTTGCTGACAATTATATATACATATTTTTTTTCTGTGGTTAGAAGAGTCCTCCGAATATTCTGGTCTTGGATTAGCGATCTGATTCAATATTTTTAGTTTCGAATATGAACAGAAAAAAGAAGATAGGCGCATTGTATTCAACAAAAAATATGGGATCATAAATAAAAAAGAGTTGGATTATTTGAGCGTGAGAGCCA